CGAGTTCGAACCAGTGGATAAGATAGATAAACAGAAATAGATAAACAGATAAGAACTAGGTTCGCATAATTCAGTAATTTCTGTTTGTTCTCCTAATTGATTGATTGCAATTAAACTCGGCCCAATCCTTTTCCTAAAAAAAAAGGATTGGGCCGAATAAAGAATGACCATCCTATACATTGTTGGATCCATAGGATTAATTATAGATCCTTGGGATTGGTGGATCATTTTCTATCCCGCAGTTTCAGGCTATAGATCAAGCCAAGGGGGGCTCCTCTCTACCTACCCTGTATATTGTCTTTTTCATTTCATGTTGCAATAGAAACTTATTATTTGATTATATGATACGAGAATGAATTCTTCATTTTATTTATAGGTTTATAGTATAGGAAGAAACAACTATTTATCTTTTTATCTTTTCGATGAGAATTTTTTTGTACATGACATGAGAGAAACCTCTTTTTATATTTCTAATTGAGGATTCTAGATTCTATCATAATATATATATCAATATATATATTGATAGCGATACCCTGAATTCCCCCAAAAAAGAATCTTCAATACTCACCCGTTGTTAGTTAACAATTCCAATGATTGGATCATATGCTTAATTCTGATAGGAAATAAAATAGTAAAATGATTATTCATCGAATGACTATTCATCTATTATATTTTCATCAAATAGGGAGCAAGAAGACTCTATGAAAAAGTGGTGGTTCAATTCGATGTTGTCTAAGGAGAAGTTAGAACATAAGTGTGGGCTAAGTAAATCAATGGATAGTCTTAATGCTGTTGGACATACCGGTGGAAGTGAAGAGCCCATTCTAAATGATACGGAGAATAACATTCCTAGTTGGAGTGATAGTGGTAGTTATAGTTTCAGAAATGTTGATTATTTATTTGATATCAGGGATATTTGGAGTTTTATCTCTGATAACACTTTTTTAGTTAGGGATGGTAATGGTGACAGTTATTCTGTATATTTTGATATTGAAAATCAGATTTTTGAGATTGACAATAATAGTTTTTTTCTGAGTGAACTAGAAATTTTTTTTTCCAATTATTTGAATAGTAGGTCTAAGAGTAACAATCACGACTATTATCATTATATGTATGATACTCAATCTAGTTGGAATAATCACATTAATAGTTGCATTGATAGTTATCTTCGTTTTGAAGTCAGTATTCATAGTGACACTTTCAGCGGTACCGACAATTACAGTGACAGTTACATTTCTAGTTTCATTTGTACTGAAGGCGTAAGCGGTAGTCAAAGCAGGAATTCTAGTATAAGAACTGGTGGTAACAACCGCGATTTCAATATAAGAGGAAGATCTAATGATTTTGATATAAATAAAAAATACAGAAATTTGTGGGTTCAATGCGAAAATTGTTATGGATTAAATTATAAAAAATTTTTTAGGTCAAAACTGAATATTTGTGAACAGTGTGGATATCATTTGAAAATGAGTAGTTCAGATAGAATCGAACTTTTGATTGATCTGGGCACTTGGGATCCCATGGATGAAGATATGGTCTCTATGGACCCCATTGAATTTCATTCAGAGGAGGAACCTTATAGAGATCGTATCGATTCTTATCAAAGAAGGACAGGTTTAACTGAAGCTGTTCAAACAGGCATAGGTCAACTAAATGGTATTCCCATAGCAGTTGGGGTTATGGATTTTCAGTTCATGGGGGGTAGTATGGGATCCGTAGTAGGCGAGAAAATCACCCGTTTGATCGAGTATGCTACTAATCGATCTCTACCTGTCATTATTGTGTGTGCTTCTGGGGGAGCACGTATGCAAGAAGGAAGTTTGAGCTTGATGCAAATGGCTAAAATATCTTCTGCTTCATATAATTATCAATCAAATAAAAAGTTATTCTATGTATCAATCCTTACATCTCCTACAACTGGTGGAGTAACTGCCAGTTTTGGTATGTTAGGAGATGTTATTATTGCTGAACCCAACGCCTACATTGCTTTTGCGGGTAAAAGAGTAATTGAACAAACATTGAATAAAACAGTACCCGACGGTTCACAAGCGGCTGAGTATTCATTCCATAAGGGCTTATTTGACCCAATCGTACCGCGTAATCTTTTAAAAGGTGTTCTGAGTGAGTTATTTCAGCTGCACGGTTTCTTTCCTTTGAATAAAAACGCAAAAAAAATATCGAAATAAAATGAAAATATAGAATAGAAGTGATTTCTATGTCTATCAAGAACTCCCATTTTTTACTTTTTTACTAGGAATCTTTGTTTGTTGGATTGAATTAGTTTAGTTAGAGTCGCGAACTTATAAAAAACTTGTTAATTTTAATAAAAAACCTTTTCTTTTATTCTTTCTATCTTTCTAATATAATAAAAGAAAAGGATGGGGGAATAAGAAAATTTCTTAAACTTAAAGCGGATTATCATATATATTTGTCTAAAAAGATGAATAGGTACACTTCATTTAGTTCTCATTCCTTGCACTTATTAACTACTTAAATATTAATATTATTTAGAATAGTTTCTATATAATAGAGATATTTATCATAAGATATCTTTATAATAGGTACAAATATTAAATCGAGGTACCCATTCTATGACAGATCTTAACTTACCCTCTATTTTTGTCCCTTTAGTGGGCCTAGTATTTCCTGCGATTGCAATGGCTTCTTTATTTCTTCATGTCCAAAAAAATAAGATTGTCTAGATCCGATGGGACCAAATTTCATCAATTTATTTCAACACTGAATAATAATACAGATATTTGTTTAGTGTAATATGGGACAATATGTGGCTTTTTCCGAACACAAACGAAAGAACTGTTATGCATGCGGATACATGATATCCGCATAAATGTATGTATATGATATGCGGGTATATCTGGTTAAAAATGATCGGCGAATATTTTTATAATAGAAAGTATATGTATCTAACCAATTATTCCTAATGGTTCATATCAGACTAGTGCTAGTTGATGAAAGTTACTTCGGCATCATGAAAAGTAAAGTCAAATTTTTTCTCAATTCCAATCGAATGCAACTGGATCTAGTATAGTATGAACTGGCGATCAGAACATATATGGATAGAACTTATAACAGGGTCTCGAAAAGCAAGTAATTTTTGCTGGGCCTGTATCCTTTTTTTAGGTTCACTAGGATTCTTAGTGGTTGGAACTTCTAGTTATCTTGGTAGGAATCTGATACCTGGATTTCCATCTCAGCAAATCATTTTTTTTCCACAAGGAATCGTGATGTCTTTCTATGGGATCGCGGGTCTATTCATTAGTTCATATTTGTGGTGCACAATTTCATGGAATGTAGGTAGTGGTTATGACCGATTCGATAGAAAAGAAGGAATAATGTGTATTTTTCGTTGGGGATTCCCTGGAATAAATCGTCGCATCTTCCTTCGCTTCTTTATGAAAGATATCCAATCAATCAGAATGGAAGTTAAAGAGGGTCTTTTTCCTCGTCGTATTCTTTATATGGAAATCAGAGGCCAAGGAAACATTCCCTTGACTCGTACTGATGAGAATTTGACTCCGCGAGAAATTGAGCAAAAAGCTGCTGAATTGGCCTATTTCTTGCGCGTACCAATTGAAGTATTTTGAAATGAACCGAACGAAGAATGAATGTTTTCTCCACATAATAAAAGGAGCTTGCTAATTTCCTTTTTTTTTAATACAATTGAAGTTTCCTCAAACTGTTCATTCGAGAAAAACATGTTAGATTCCATTTCCTCGTTCCGTTGACGCAACAACCCGCTAGAATAAAACAAAAGCTGGGGAACGTATATGGAACAACTACAACTATTCCAACTATAATATAATAAATATAATAAACTATAATAAGAATACATTTTTTCTATACCAAAACCTTTTTGTATGCGTATTTGTATGCGTATAGGGCCCAACTCAATTCTTTTATACTAGTAAAAAGTCTAATAAGTCTAATTAAGTATGAATTCATCAAATATCCGAATATGTATTTTGTAATACAGAATTAATCCTTTTAGGTTAAGCCTCAGATTTTGAACTGATACCGTATTCCTGTGCTGTGGTTAGACGGTGCAACATTTCGAAATAATTAATGGAATTGATCCGGGAAGGTTTTTCGAGTATTTATTGAAAGGAATAAATGAAGATGAAATTCGTTCGAATTTTCCCAATTGAGATACCCGGAAATCCAATTTACTTAATTTATTACTTAATTTATAATTTATTTACTTTTTATATATTAGAAATCTATTTCTCTATCTATTTATTTCTCATTTTTTTTCATCCGAAAAAGGACCCTTCTTTTATTTCTATATTCCTTAATTCCTTCTGGATCTAAGGAGTCAATTATTATACAAAAATGGGAATAGATCCATGGGTTCCATACCTTGTTATAGAACTTGTGCTTTAGAGAAACATCAGATCAGATAGAGTTGACAAATGAAGCAGTTCATTAACAATTCACAGATAAAAAAAATGAAAAAAAAGAAAGCATTGATTTCCCTCCCATATCTTGCATCTATAGTATTTTTGCCCTGGTGGGTCTCTCTCTCATTTCAAAAAAGTCTCGAACCTTGGATTATTAATTGGTGGAATACTAGGCAATCCGAAACTTTTTTGAATGATATTCAAGAGAAAAATGTTCTAGAAAAATTCCTAGAATTAGAAGAACTATTCTTGTTGGATGAAATGATAAAAGAATACCCAGAGACGCATATACAAAATATACAAAAGCTTCGTATAGGAATACACAAGGAAACGATACAATTGGTCAAAACACACAATGAATATCATTTCCATATCATTTTGCATTTTTCGACAAATATAATATGTTTCGCTATTTTAAGCGGTTATTTTATTCTGGGTAATGAAGAACTTGTCATTCTTAATTCTTGGGTTCAGGAATTCTTCTATAACTTAAATGACACAATAAAAGCTTTTTCGATTCTTTTAGTTACTGATTTATGGATTGGATTTCACTCGACCCATGGTTGGGAACTAATGATTGGTTCGATCTACAATGATTTTGGATTGGCTCATAACGACCAAATTATATCTGGTCTTGTTTCCACTTTTCCAGTTATTCTAGATACAATTGTGAAATATTGGATCTTCCGTTTTTTAAATCGCGTATCTCCTTCGCTTGTAGTCATTTATCATTCAATGAATGAATGAAGAACTTATTTGATCTCCTGATATCAATCCAAATTTTTCTTCGCGCATAAAGAAAGCATTTTCCATTTGACTTATTCTTTCTTTATACTTCTACCTCTTCAAGGTATTTGTCCTATTTCAATAGAATTATTTCAGTACAATGGCAGACTCGTGGATAGGGAACTATACTAGCTACCTATCTAATTTATTGTATAAATTCCTGGATGAATGATTGGATCATGCAAAATAGAAATACTTTTTCTTTTTCTTGGGTAAAGGAACAGATCACTCGATCTATTTCTGTATCGATCATGATATATGTAATAACTCGAACATCTATTTCAAATGCGTATCCCATTTTTGCGCAGAAAGGTTATGAAAATCCACGAGAAGCAACTGGGCGAATTGTATGCGCCAATTGCCATTTAGCTAATAAGCCTGTGGATATTGAAGTTCCGCAAGCTGTACTTCCTGATACTGTATTTGAAGCAGTTGTTCGAATTCCTTATGATACGCAACTGAAACAAGTTCTTGCTAATGGTAAAAAAGGGGCTTTGAATGTAGGGGCTGTTCTTATTTTACCCGAGGGATTCGAATTAGCCCCCCCCGATCGTATTTCCCCCGAGGTGAAAGAAAAGATAGGAAATCTGTCTTTTCAAAGTTATCGTCCCAATAAAAGAAATATTCTTGTAATAGGTCCTGTTCCAGGTCAGAAATATAGTGAAATCGTCTTTCCCATTCTTTCCCCCGACCCTGCTACGAAGAAAGACGTTCACTTCTTAAAATATCCCATATATGTAGGTGGGAATAGGGGAAGGGGTCAGATTTATCCTGATGGGAGCAAGAGTAACAATACAGTCTATAATGCTACATCCGCGGGTATAGTAAGCAGAATAGTACGCAAAGAAAAAGGAGGATATGAAATAATCATCGTTGATGCATCGGATGGACACCAAGTGGTTGATATTATACCTCCAGGACCAGAACTTCTTGTTTCAGAGGGTGAATCCATCAAGCTTGATCAACCATTAACAAGCAATCCTAATGTAGGGGGATTTGGTCAGGGAGATGCCGAAATAGTGCTTCAAGATCCATTACGCGCCCAAGGCCTTTTGTTTTTCTTGGCATCCGTTATTTTGGCACAAATTTTTTTGGTTCTTAAAAAGAAACAGTTTGAAAAGGTTCAATTATACGAAATGAATTTCTAGATCCAGAGATTCCTTACCATCAAGTTGGTAAAAAACGCGGAATTCTTGTCGATCAATACAATTAAATATATATGATCAAAAAATTCTGTAAATCCCTTTGCTTGCTTTGTTTATACTATTTTTTCGGGATGTATGGAATTCTTTACTTGTATCCCATTCCTAGCACTAGACAATAGGCATACAAAAACAAAGGAAGAGGAGACAGGGCAAGGACGGGATAAATGAAAGGAAGGGTACTGGATTATAAGTCTTACTAATCTTCTATTCGACACAAGAAAAAGGACTTTGTACCCTTTCTTGTGTCGTCTTGTATCGAAATAATAATGATTTTTTTCTTGTTCGCCAAAGATTACTATTTCTTCGTTTCCGGGTCTATCGGAATTCCTTTGTTTAGATTCATAAGAAGTAGTAGACAAACAAAAAGGGTTAGGGGGGGTAATTCATCGAGCAAACGAAACTTTTTCTATTATTCAATTAACTTCAACGTAGAATAGCACTTTTTTATAAAAGAAAAAGAAAAATTATTCAAACAAAAAAATTGACTTTAACTCTTTTTATTGAGATTTTATTGAGAAGCGGATTAGATTTTATTTTTACGCATACCCCAATCCTTTTTCTTTCATCACCTTTTTTATTTTATCTTTTTTTTATAGAGTAAGGTTCTATTAGTTTAGTATGGAAATGATTTGCAGGATGTCTCATCCGTTTAAATCCATATAATTATCCAGAAAATCGCTTGATTCCTTCTTGTTGCTTCTCGTAAGAGTTAATATTATATTATGGAGGAACGACAGAGCCTATAAATCAATCAATAGAAATAGATTCAATTCCGTTGTTCAAAAACATCATAAGAAACAAAGGAATAAAGTGGTTTGAAAGATCAGAGCAAAGGATCCATTTTGTCATTTATACGAAAATTTTGATTATGTTGACTGGATAACTTTCCTATTTGTATGTTATGGAATAGATCAAAGTCTCATCTCGCTCTAAGAGTAAGCACTCAGCGGTACCTTACGCCTTTCTTTTATTATAGGCGTAAGGTACCGCTGAGTGCTTACTTTTTCATGTCTACAATCCAGTTCATCTGATTACTACAGAGATGAACCCAATCCGGAATATGAACCGTAAAAGAAAATACCTATTAAACC